GAGTAAGTATTTATTTTTTATAGAAAAATTTTTAAAAATAATTTTTTATTTAAATATAGTATTTTTTTTTTATAATGAGATTTTCTAAATATAATCTATATTTTTGGAGATTTAAATTTAGATAAACATATTTATTGAAGTTTAATTTGAAATTTTATATAAATGAAAAATTTTTCAGTTGGTGAAAAAAAGTGATTTTTTTCAATTTTTTGCGATTTTTTTTCATTTTTTTTTCCGGATTTTTTGACCTATTTTTTTACCTTTTTTTTGTTAACTAAATGAAATTGATAATTAAAGAAGTGATGTATTGAAAAAAAAAACTTTACTTAATTAATTACTTATATAAATGTTTAATATATTAAATTATTAATTAAAAATTATATATTAAAATATTTTTATATATTAATTTTTAATTATATATTAATATATTGATATACTATATATTTATATTTAATACATAATAAAATAAATTGTTAGAAAGATTTATATATCAAATAAGACCTATAGATTATATATTATTTAATATAAATTATAAGATCTTATATTGAAAATAGAGAAAAAAGAAATATTAATAATTTAATATATTATTATGATAAAATTATAGTATATTAATATAATATATATATATATATATAATCCTAATTATTATAAATAATAAAATAAATATTTAAATATTAATAAAATAATTAATTAAATATTAATTAATATATAAATCTAATTTATTAATTATTAATTAATTTAATTTTTATATAGAAGATAAAAAATTAATGAAAAAAAAAAAAAACCTACTTAATTCAATAGAATATTAAACATTAATATGATTAAAACTTAAAATTAAACTTAAATACTTATTTTAAATAAGGTAAATTTATGTAAAATATTGATCAAGTAAAAATTAAGGCATAGTTAATCATCCCCCCGAATGATTAAGTAAAAATTAAAGCATAGTTAATCATCCCCCCGAATGATTAAATAAAAATTAAGGCATAGTTAATCATCCCCCGAATGATTAAATAAAAATTAAAGCATAGTTAATCATCCCCCCGAATGATCAAATAAAAATTAAGGCATAGTTAATCATCCCCCCGAATGATTAAATAAAAATTAAAGCATAGTTAATCATCCCCCCGAATGATTAAATAAAAATTAAGGCATAGTTAATCATCCCCCCGAATGATTAAATAAAAATTAAGGCATAGTTAATCATCCCCCCAAATGATTAAATAAAAATTAAGGCATAGTTAATCATCCCCCCGAATGATTAAATAAAAATTAAGGCATAGTTAATCATCCCCCCGAATGATTAAATAAAAATTAAGGCATAGTTAATCATCCCCCCGAATGATTAAATAAAAATTAAGGCATAGTTAATCATCCCCCCAAATGATTAAATAAAAATTAAGGCATAGTTAATCATCCCCCCGAATGATTAAATAAAAATTAAGGCATAGTTAATCATCCCCCCGAATGATTAAATAAAAATTAAGGCATAGTTAATCATCCCCCCGAATGATTAAATAAAAATTAAGGCATAGTTAATCATCCCCCCGAATGATTAAATAAAAATTAATGAAATAATCAATTAAACAATTCATTTACAAAAATAAATTAACTTAAATTATTTTATAGATATATATATTAAATAATTTTCTATAAATTCTTAAATAAACTTACTTACTTTTTAATAAATTTTATTTTTATAAACATTAAAATGAAATATACCAAATATAAATAATTAATTTTAAATTTAATTTTTACTTGATCAATATTTTACATAAATTTACCTTATTTAAAATAAGTATTTAAGTTTAATTTTAAGTTTTAATCATATTAATGTTTAATATTCTATTGAATTAAGAATATTTTATTTAGAAAGTTATTTTAATATTCTATTGAATTAAGTAGATAACTTTTATTTTGTGTTAGTCTTTAATTAATTATTTGGGGGAGGGAAATAATAATTATAGTTCTATATCTATTAACTGTTTATAGGAAACAGAACAAATATATAAAAATATTGCAAAAATTAAAAATTATTTAAATTAAGATAATTGATATTGAATTTTATTAGTAAATATTAATTATTGTGAAGAATAGGATAGGGAGGAAACTATAAATATGTTTATTTAAATTTAATTGTTCGAAAAGTTGAATTTTAGCTTTTAAATTAACTATTATTATTTATTATATGTTAATTAAATTAAAAAAGAATTTGCAGTGATTAAATTTAATTATTAAAGATATTTAGAATTAGGAAATATATTAGTATTAACAAAATTTGTGCCAGCAGTTGCGGTTATACAAATAATACAATTTAATTTTATTAATATTAATTAATTAATTTTAAATTTTAATTATAATAAAAAATTTATTAAGTGAAATTTTAAATTTTTTTACAATTAAGTTTATAAAATGAAGTTATTAAAATTTTATAATAAACTAGGATTAGATACCCTATTATTAAAAAGTAATTATTTTATTAAATTATTATTAGATATATTCTTAAAAATTAAAAATTTTGGCGGTATTTTATTCTTTTCAGAGGAACCTGTTCTATAAATGATAATCCACGATTTAATTTACTTATTTTAATAATTTATATATCGTTGTAGTAAAATATTTTTTTAGAATTTAAATATTTAAGATTTTTTATTAAAAAATTAATCAGATCAAGGTATAGTTTATAAATAAGCAGAAATGGGTTACATTTAATTTATTATTTGGATTTTTTATATTATTATAAATTTGAATTTGGATTTGAAAGTAAAATTATTTAATTAATTAATTTGATTAAGTTTTAAAATATGTACATATTGCCCGTCGCTTTCATTTTATTTGGAATAAGTCGTAACAAAGTAGATTTACTGGAAAGTGTATCTAGATACAAATTAGAGCTTGATTAAAAAGTATTTTATTTACATTAAAAAGTTAATTGTGAAATTCAATTTAATTTGAAAATAAATTTTTATTAAAAATGATAGTTTAATATTCTATTGAATTAAGTAAAATAAAATTTTATTATTTTTTGGAAAAAATTATTTTTATAATAGTAAAATAGTATTGAAAAAGAAAATTTTAATTAAAAAAAAGAAAAATTTATTATTTGTACCTTGTGTATCAGGGTTTATTTAATAAAATTTATAGATTTATAATTCTCGAATTTAAAAGAGCTAATAAAATAAAATTATTATTGTAAAATAATTAAAATTTAATTTTTTATTAGTAATGAAATGTTATTCGTTTTTAAATATTTCTAGTTTTTTAAGAAATTAATTAAATTAATTTATTATTAATATATTTTTATTTTTTTAAATATATGTTATTAATAAAAAATATTTTTAGGGATAATCTTAAAAATAAAATTTTATTAAATAGAAAATTGTTATATAAAATTAGAATTAAAAATTTTCATATTTTTAAGTATGTAATTATTTATTTAAATTAAATAATATTTTTATTAGTTATAAATTTTTTATTAAAATATAAATTTAAATAAGAAAAATTTAGAAATTATGATAGAATTAGTATATATTTTTGTATATTTATAATTTTTAATAAGGTTTAATAAAGGAATTCGGCAAATAATTTTTCACCTGTTTATTAAAAACATGTCTTTTTGTTGAAATATAAAGTCTAACCTGCCCATTGATATAATTGAATGGCCGCGGTATTTTGACCGTGCTAAGGTAGCATAATCATTAGTTTTTTAATTGAAAACTGGAATGAAGGGTTGGATGAGAAAATAACTGTCTCTGTTAAATTATAATAGAATTTTATTTTTAAGTTAAAAAGCTTAAATATTATTAAAAGACGAGAAGACCCTATAGAGTTTGATAATTTATTTATATTAATTTTTTAGAATTTAAAAAATAGTTTAAAGTAAATTATTTAATTGGGGTGATTAAAAAATTTATTTAACTTTTTTTGTATTTTAATATTTATATATAAATTATTGATCCAATATTTTTGATTATAAGATAAAATTACCTTAGGGATAACAGCGTAATTTTATTAGAGAGTTCAAATTGATAATAAAGATTGCGACCTCGATGTTGGATTAAAATTTATATTTAGTGCAGAAGCTATATTATTAAGTCTGTTCGACTTTTAAAATTTTACATGATCTGAGTTTAAACCGGTGTGAGCCAGGTTGGTTTCTATCTTTAATTAGTTAATATATTTTAGTACGAAAGGACCAAATATATAAATAAAATTTGTTTATTTGATAAATAATATTATTTTGGCAGATTAGTGTGATAGATTTAGAATCTTTATATGTAATTTATATTACAAATAATACTTGTTATTAAAAGATTTATTAATAATTTTGGTTTCTAGTTTGTTATTAATAATTTGTGTTTTAGTAAGAATTGCATTTTTAACTTTATTAGAACGTAAAGTTTTAGGTTATATTCAAATTCGTAAAGGTCCAAATAAAGTAGGATTTTTGGGTTTAATTCAACCATTTAGTGATGCAATTAAATTATTTACTAAAGAACAAATTTATCCTTTTATATCAAATTTTAATATATATTATTTTTCTCCTGTAGTTAATTTATTTTTAGCTTTATTATTATGAATATGTATACCTTTTTTTTCTGTAAATATTAGTTTTAATTTATCTTTATTATTTTTTTTAGCAATTTCTAGATTAAGGGTATATACTATTATATTAGCAGGATGATCTTCAAATTCAAATTATTCTTTATTAGGAAGATTACGTTCTGTTGCTCAAACTATTTCATATGAAGTAAGTTTAGCATTAATTTTAATGTCTTATTTATTTTTAATTTTAAGTTTAAGAATATTTGATTTTATAAAATATCAAGAATATATTTGATTTATTTTTTTATTATTTCCATTATGTTTAATATGATTAGTTTCTAGATTAGCTGAAACTAATCGAACTCCATTTGATTTTGCTGAAGGTGAATCAGAATTAGTTTCAGGATTTAACGTTGAATATAGAAGAGGAGGATTTGCTATAATTTTTTTAGCAGAATATGGGAATATTTTATTTATAAGAATAATATGTTGTATATTATTTTTAGGAGGAAATTTGTTATCTTATTTTTTTTTTTTAAAATTAGGTTTTATTTCTTTCTTTTGATTATGAGTTCGAGGAACTTTACCTCGTTATCGTTATGATAAATTAATATATTTAGCTTGAAAGGGTTATTTACCTGTAGCTTTAAATTATTTAATATTTTTTTGTAGAATAAAATTATGAATTTTTATTCTATTGATTTAGTTAATTATTTTTAGTATAAGTTAATAGAAAATTAATATATTTAGCTTGAAAGGGTTATTTACCTGTAGCTTTAAATTATTTAATATTTTTTTGTAGAATAAAATTATGAATTTTTATTCTATTGATTTAGTTAATTATTTTTAGTATAAGTTAATAGAAAATTAATATATTTAGCTTGAAAGGGTTATTTACCTGTAGCTTTAAATTATTTAATATTTTTTTGTAGAATAAAATTATGAATTTTTATTCTATTGATTTAGTTAATTATTTTTAGTATAAGTTAATAGAAAATTAATATTTCTTTTTTTTACTTTCAAAGTAAATACTTTACAAGTTCATTAACTTATTTATAAATAATTGAATCTCAAATATGAGAAATTATTGGATTTAAAATATAATATATAAAATATATAATTGTTAAAATTTGTCCAGTTAGAATATAAGGATCTTCTACAGGGCGAGCTCCAATTCAAGTTAATAAAATAATTATTGAAAATAATGATCAAAATAAAAATTTATTAATTGGATAAAATTGTATTCTTGAGTATTTTTTTTTATTTGAAAATGGTAAAATATATAGAATTGCAATTGATATTACTAATGCAATTACTCCCCCTAATTTATTAGGAATTGAGCGTAAAATAGCATAAGCAAATAAGAAATATCATTCTGGTTGAATATGAATAGGGGTAACTAATGGGTTTGCTGGAATAAAATTATCAGGATCTCCTAAAAGATATGGATTATGAAGAGTAAGAGAAATTAATATAAATATTATAATTAAACCCCCTAAAATATCTTTAAATGTAAAATAAGGGTGGAATGGAATTTTATCAATATCACTTTTTGTTCCAATTGGATTTCTTGATCCTGTTTGATGTAAATATAATAAATGAATAATTATAAGGGCAAAAACAATAAAAGGTAAAATAAAATGAAATGTAAAAAATCGTGTTAATGTAGCATTATCAACTGCAAATCCCCCTCAAATTCATTGAACTAATATATTTCCTAAATAGGGGATAGCTGATATTAAATTAGTAATTACTGTAGCTCCTCAAAAAGATATTTGACCTCAAGGAAGTACATAGCCTAAAAATGCAGTTGCTATAGTAAGAAAAAAAATAGTTACTCCAATTATTCAAGTTTCTATTATATTATATGAACTATAATATATACCTCGTCCGATATGAATATATAGACAAATAAAAAAAAAAGAAGCTCCATTAGCATGAAGTGTACGAATTAATCATCCATAATTTACATCACGACAAATATGGGTAACTCTATTAAATGCTAGTTCAATATTTGGACAATAATGTATTGCTAAAAATAATCCTGTTAAAATTTGAATTATTAAACATAAACCTAATAATGAACCAAAATTTCATATTGTTGAAATATTTGATGGTCTTGGAAAAATAATTAAAGAATTATTAATAATTTTTAATAAAGGATTAGTTTTACGAATTGGTATTAACATTAAAATTTTTGTCGTAGAGATCCATAAGAAATGTTAGTAATTTTTACTACAACAATTAAAGTAATAAATAAATAAATAATAATTAGTATTATCAATAAGTAATTTGGTTCATTAAAATATTTTATTATAGATAAATTATTAATAAATTTTAAATTTTGAGATTTTATATCAAATATTTGATTAAAAATATTAAAATAAAATTCATCTAGTAAAATAAGTAAAGTTATAATTCTTATAATTATCAATATAAATATAATTTTAGGTTTAAAGTTAAATTTTTCATTAGATGCAATTCTTGTTATGTAAATAAATAAAATTAATATACCTCCAACTATAATTAAGAATAAAATGTATGAATATCAATAATTAAAATTTATTAATCCTGAAAGTATTGTTGTAAAAATAGTTTGTATTAATAAAATTAAGCCACATGATAATGGATGATTAAAAAAAATAAATAATAATGAACATAATATTATTAAAGGTAAAAATAAAAAAATATCAGATATTAGTTTATAAAAATTTTAATTTTGGAGATTAAAGATAGAAAATTTTCTATATCTGAAGTTTTAAAAGTGAATCTTATTTTTGATTTACAAGACCAATATTTTATTTAAATTATTAAAACTTAATGTTAATTTATTTATTTTTTTTTATATTTTTAGCAGGAGCCTTAAGATTTGTATTGAATCGTAAGCATTTATTATTAATATTATTAAGTTTAGAATTTATTGTTGTTGCTCTTTATTTAAATATATTTTTATATTTAAGAATAATAAATTATGAATATTTTTTTTCTATAATTTTTTTATCTATAAGAGTATGTGAAGGAGCTTTAGGATTATCAGTTTTAACATTAATAGTTCGAGTTCATGGAAATGATTATGTTATAACTTTTTCATCTTTATGATAAAATTTATATTTAGTTTATTAATATTGATTCCTATAAGTTTTTTTAGTAAATTTTGATTAGTTCAATGATTTATATTTATATTAAGGTTTTTATTTTTATTCAATTATAGAAGTTTTTTTTTTAATTTTAAATTAAGTTATTTTTTAGGTATAGATATATTATCGTATAGTTTAATTTTATTGAGATTTTGAATTTGTAGTTTAATAATTTTAGCCAGAGGAAAATTATTTTTAAATAAAAATTATTCTTATTTATTTTTATTAGTATTAATTTTTTTAATATTTAGTTTATATATAACCTTTTCATCTTTGAATTTATTTGTATTTTATTTATTTTTTGAGATTAGTTTAATTCCAACTTTAATATTAATTATTGGGTGAGGATATCAACCTGAACGATTAGATGCTGGGATTTATTTATTATTTTATACTTTATTAATATCTTTACCAATAATAATTATTATTTTTTATTTAAGTGAGAAATTCTATTTAACTAATTTTATATTTTTGGATCAAGAATTGAATTCTATTTTTATATATTTATGTACAAATATAGTATTTTTTGTTAAAATTCCAATATTTTTTTTACATTTATGATTACCTAAAGCTCATGTTGAAGCCCCTGTTTCAGGATCAATAATTTTAGCAGGAATTATATTAAAATTAGGAGGTTATGGATTATTACGTTTTATAATTTTATATAAAAATTTTATTTTAAATAGAAATTTATTTTTTTTAAGAATTTCTTTATTAGGTGGATTTTTAGTTTCATTAATTTGTATTCGTCAAAGAGATATAAAATCTTTAATTGCTTATTCTTCAGTTTCTCATATAGGTTTAGTTTTAGCAGGAATTATAACTTTAAATTTTTGAGGGTTTTATGGTTCTTTAATAATAATATTAGCTCATGGATTATGTTCATCAGGTTTATTTTGTTTAGCAAATATTTTATATGAACGAGTTCATAGACGAAGATTATATTTAAATAAAGGATTATTAAATATTATTCCTAGATTGAGTTTATGATGATTTCTTTTAATTTCTTCTAATATAGCTGCTCCTCCGTCTTTAAATTTAGCAAGAGAAATTATATTAATTAATTCAATTGTTGGATTTTCATGGTTAAGAATAATTTTTTTATCTTTAATTTCATTTTTTAGGGCTGTATATTCTTTATTTTTATATTCTTATTCTCAACATGGTAGTTTTTATTCGGGTTTATATTCTTTTTTTAGTATTAAAATTCGTGAATATTTATTATTATTATTACATTGATTACCTTTAAATATAATATTTTTAAAGATAGAATTTATTTCTCAATGAATTTATTTAGTTAGTTTAAAAAAAATTTTGATTTGTGGCATCAAAGATATAAATTTTATACTAAATTATTTGTTTAATTTTTTTTATTTTATTTTTAATTTTGAGTATTTCTTTTTTATCTTTATCTTTATATTTTTTAATTTTTAATTTAACTTATATTTTAGAATGATTATTATTAACTATAAATTCTACAAATTTTATATATGTTATCTTATTAGATTGAATATCATTAATATTTATAAGATTTGTTTTATTTATTTCTTCTATAGTTATTTTTTATAGAGAAGAATATATAGGAGGAGATTTATATAAAAATCGATTTATTTTATTAGTAGTTATATTTGTTCTTTCTATAATAATATTAATTATTAGTCCAAATTTAATTTCAATTCTTTTAGGGTGGGATGGATTAGGTTTAGTATCATATTGTTTAGTAATTTATTATCAAAATATTAAATCATTTAATGCAGGAATATTAACAGCTTTATCTAATCGAATTGGTGATGTAGCTTTATTAATGGTAATTGCTTGAATATTAAATTATGGTGATTGAAATTTAATTTTTTATTTGGATATTATAAAAGAAGATTGAATTATACAATTGATTGGATTTTTAATAGTTTTAGCAGCTATAACTAAAAGAGCACAAATCCCATTTTCATCTTGACTTCCAGCAGCTATAGCAGCTCCAACTCCAGTATCTTCTTTAGTTCATTCTTCAACTTTAGTTACTGCAGGAGTTTATTTATTAATTCGTTTTAATTTTTTAAATAATTCTTTAATATTTCTTTTAGTATTTATTTCGTCAATAACAATATTCATATCAGGTCTTGGAGCTAATTTTGAATTTGATTTAAAAAAAATTATTGCTTTATCAACTTTAAGACAATTGGGTTTAATAATAAGAATTTTAGCTTTAGGTGAATATAAATTAGCTTTTTTTCATTTACTAATTCATGCACTTTTTAAAGCTTTATTATTTATATGTGCAGGAAATATTATTCATAGAATAGGAAATCACCAAGATATTCGTTTTATAGGTGGGTTAGTAAAACAATTACCTTTGACATGTACATATTTAAATATTTGTAATTTATCTTTATGTGGTTTACCTTTTATATCGGGATTTTATTCAAAAGATTTAATTGTTGAAGTTATATCAATAAATTATTTAAATATTTATATTTATGTAATTTTTTTTATTTCTATTGGATTAACAGTTTCTTATAGATTTCGTTTAACTTATTATTTATTAACTGGTAATTATAATTATTTATCTTTAAGTATAATACAAGAGTCAAGATTAATTATGTTAAAAGGTATAAGAGGATTAATTTTATTTGTAGTATTTAGGGGAAGTTTATTTTCGTGATTAATATTTTCTATTCCTTACTATATTTGTTTACCTTTTATTATAAAAATTATAACTTTATTAATAATTAGAATTGGGATTTGATTAGGATATGAATTAGCAAAATTTAAAATTTCATATTATTCATTAAGATTAAAAAATTTAACTATATCTTTATTTTTTAGTTTAATATGAAATATACCAATTCTTTCAACTTTAGGGGTTAATTATTATCCAATTTATATAGGAAGAATTTATTTAAAATTATTTGATCAAGGTTGATTAGAATATTATGGTGGGTTAAATTTAACTAATTTATTAAAGAAAATAACTTTATTACAAATTTTATCATTAAATTATATTAAAATTTATTTAATATTATTAGTTTTTTGACTAATATTTTTATTATTAAATTTTTAAACTTAAATAGCTTATATAGAGTATAATATTGAAGATATTAAGGAAATTTTAAATTTTTAAGTATTTATAAAATTTGATTTAATTTTACAATGAAAATGTAATGTTTTTTTTAAACTATATAAATAGAAGTATAAACAAAATTTCATTGCTTAAGAATTAAGTTAGAAGCTTATTCTTGAGTTTCCTACTTCTTTAATTGGAGTATAACTCAATTTTATCATTAACAGTGATAGACCTCTTATTTGGTTTCAATTAAAAATAAGGATATAAAAATCAAATTTTTAGGTCGAAACTAAAAGCAACATTTTGCTTCTTATTTTAAGATAAATTGATTTAATTCAATATTTTTTAAATGCAACTTAAATGTTATTTTAACTATTATCCTAATTACTTCAATTTAAAGCTCCTTGATTTCATTCATGATAAAGACCAATTAATAAAATAATAATAAAAAAAATTATAATAATTCTATAATTTAAGATATTTGAAAATTTTATAATTATAATTATAGGTAAAAGAAGAGAAATTTCTACATCAAAAATTAAAAAAATAATTGCAATTAAAAAGAAATGAAGTGAAAATGGTAATCGAGCAGAAGTTTTTGGATCAAAACCACATTCAAATGGACTTCTTTTTTCTCGATCATAAAATCTTTTTTTTGAGGTTAAGTTAAGGATTATAGTTAAAATTATTATAATAATAGAAATTAATATTATTAATAAAATTAAAATTTTAATTATTTATACTAAAATTTAGATTTTTTGATTGGAAGTCAAATATAATGTTTATATTATATAAATATCTACCTCATCAGTAGATTGAAATATATAAGAATAATCAAACAACATCTACAAAATGTCAATATCATGCAGCAGCTTCAAAACCAAAATGATGGATTGATGAAAAGTGATTTAAGTAATGTCGAATCAAACAAATTAGAAGAAAAGTTGTTCCAATAATAACATGTAAACCATGAAATCCTGTTGCTATAAAAAATGTTGATCCATAAACAGAATCAGAAATAGTAAATGGAGATTCAATGTATTCATATCCTTGAAGAATAGTAAAATAAATACCTAAAATTACAGTAAAAATTAATCCTTGAAGGCTTTGTGAATAATTATTTTCTATTAAACTATGATGTGCTCAAGTTACTGTTAATCCTGATGTTAATAAAATTAGTGTATTAAGTAAAGGAATTTCTAAAGGATTAAATGTTTGAATTCCTTTTGGAGGTCAAATTATACCTAATTCAATAGCAGGAGCTAAAGATCTATGAAAAAATCCTCAAAAGAAAGAAATAAAAAAAAATACTTCAGAAGTAATAAAAAGAATTATTCCTCAACGGAGGCCTTTAGTTACTGCAAAAGTATGTAATCCTTGATAAGTTCCTTCACGAACAATATCCCGTCATCATTGATATATAATTAATCTAGTAATTGTTAATCCAATTAATAATAAATTATTATTATATAAATGGAATCATTTAATTAAACCTATTATAGTTGTTATTGCTCCTAAAGCACCAAGTAAAGGTCAAGGTCTGATATCAACTAAATGAAATTGATGATTTTTATGTGTTGACATTAATTTACTTCTCTAGAATATAAAGTTCTTAATACTGCAAAAACATAGGATTGAATTATTGAAACTGCAGTTTCAAGAGTTAATAATAAAATTTGTACAATAATTAGAATATTTAGTATATAAATAGATATAGAAGGACCAGTATTTCCTAATAAAGTTATTAATAAATGACCAGCAATTATATTAGCAGATAATCGAATTGCTAAAGTACCAGGTCGAATAATATTTCTAATTGTTTCAATACATACTATAAAAGGTATAAGAATAGGAGGAGTTCCTTGAGGAACTAAATGAGCTAATATATGGATAGTATTATTGATTCACCCATAAATTATAAACCTTAATCATAAAGGTAATGCTAAACTAAGTGTTATTGTTATATGTCTTGTTCTTGTAAAAATATAAGGAAATAAACCTAAAAAATTATTAAATAAAATAATAGAAAATAATGAAACAAAAATTAAAGTTCTTCCTTGAGATTTATAATTTCCTAATAAAACTTTAAATTCTTTATGAAGAGTATAAATAATTTTTATTCATAATATTCTAATTCGAGCTGGAATCATTCAAAATATTGAAGGAATAATTAATAAACCAATAAAAGTTCTTATTCAATTTAATGATAAGTTTAAATTTGAAGCTGGATCAAATGATGAAAATAAATTTATTATCATTTTCAGTTATATCTTAATCTTTTTTTTTTAAATATAAAAGATTTAGATTTTATTAAAAAATTAAAATAATTTATATTATTAAATAAATAAAAGGTAAAAATAAAAAATATTATTAAGGATAATCAATTTAATGGTATTATTTGTGGAATTAAAAATTATCTATTGGATTATTTCAACTTGACAAGTTAATGTTATAGTTTAACTAAATTTTTCATTAGAAATAAACGTTACTATATTATAAAATGATTTAAAATTCCATTGCTTACTTTCAGCCATCTAATGATAATTCAATTATTTTAGTAATTCATTTAGAAAAATATTTAGGAGAAATTCTTTCAATAACAATTGGTATAAAAGAATGATTTGCACCACAAATTTCTGAACATTGTCCATAAAATAGACCTGAACGATTTAATGTAAATCTAACTTGATTTAAACGTCCTGGTGTTGCATCAATTTTTACTCTTAAAGATGGAATTGTTCAAGAATGAATAACATCAGCTGCAGTAACTAATATTCGAATATTAGATTCAAATGGAATAATAATTCGGTTATCTACATCTAATAAACGAAAATTAAAATTATTTATTTCATTAGTTGGAATTATATAGGAATCAAATTCTACTGTTTTAAAATCAGAATATTCATAAGATCAATATCATTGATGACCAATTGTTTTAATAGTAATTATAGGATTATTAATTTCATCTAAAATATAAATTAATCGTAAAGATGGAATTGCAATAAAAATTAATGTAATTGTTGGTAAAATAGTTCAAATTACTTCAATTAATTGACCTTCTAATAAATAACGATGTAAGAATTTATTAAAGAATAAAGTAGTTATTAATTGTCCAACAAGAACAGTAATAATTACTAAAATTATTATTGCATGATCATGAAAATAAGATAATTGTTCTATTAAAGGGGAAGCCCTATCTTGTAAAGTTAAATTTTTTCAAGTTGAAATTTCTAAAAAAAGGTTAAAACTTTATATTTGGGGTTTAAATCCAATGCACTAATCTGCCATATTAGAAATTAGCAGTTAGTTTTGGTAATTCAGAATATCTATGTTCAGCAGGTGGATTAAATTGTAATCATTCAATTGAAGAAGTTATTCTCAATGGTCTTAATCTTTTTCGTTGAACAGTAAAAGCTTCTCAAAAAATAAATAATAAAAATGTTACTCTAATTAAGGAAATTAATGATCCAATTGATGAAATAATATTTCATAGAGTAAAAATATCTGGATAATCAGAGTATCGTCGAGGTATACCCATTAATCCTAAAAAATGTTGAGGAAAAAAAGTTAAATTAACTCCAATAAATATTATGAAAAATTGAATTTTTAAATAAAAATTATTTAAAGTTAAGCCTGTAAATAATGGAAATCATTGAACTACTCCAGCTATAATTGCAAATACAGCTCCTATAGATAAAACATAATGAAAATGAGCAACTACATAATAAGTATCATGAAGAACAATATCAATTGAAGAATTAGCTAATACAACTCCAGTTAAACCTCCAACTGTAAATAAAAAAATAAAACCTAAAGCTCATAGTGTTGAAGGACTATAGTTAATAGATGTTCCGTGATATGTTGCTAGTCATCTAAATACTTTAATACCTGTAGGTACAGCAATAATTATAGTAGCTGATGTAAAATAAGCTCGAGTATCAACATCTATTCCAACTGTAAATATATGATGGGCTCATACAATGAACCCTAAAAATCCAATTGCTATTATTGCATAAATTATTCCTAAAGTTCCAAAAGTTTCTTTTTTTCTTCTTTCCTGTCTAACAATATGAGAAATTATTCCAAATCCTGGGAGAATTAAAATATAAACTTCTGGATGACCAAAAAATCAAAATAAATGTTGATATAAAATTGGATCACCCCCACCAGCTGGGTCAAAAAAGGATGTATTTAAATTTCGATCAGTTAATAGTATAGTAATAGCTCCTGCTAAAACAGGTAAAGAAAGAAGAAGAAGAATTGCAGTAATAACAACTGCTCATACAAATAAAGGTATTCGATCTAATGTTATTCCAGCAGGTCGTATATTAATGACAGTAGTAATAAAATTGATTGCACCTAAAATAGATGAAATACCAGCTAAATGAAGTCTAAAAATTGCTAAGTCAACAGATGCTCCTCCATGAGCAATATTGGATGAAAGTGGGGGGTAAACTGTTCATCCTGTTCCTGCTCCTCTTTCAACAACTCTTCTTATAATTAATAAAAATAAAGATGGGGGGAGAAGTCAAAATCTTATATTATTTATTCGAGGAAAAGCTATATCAGGGGCTCCAATTATTAGAGGAACTAATCAATTTCCAAATCCTCCAATTATAATTGGTATAACTATAAAAAAAATTATAATAAATGCATGTGCTGTAACAATTACATTATAAATTTGATCATTTCCAATTAATGATCCAGGTCTTCCTAATTCAGCTCGAATTAAAATTCTTAATGAAGTTCCAACTATTCCTGCTCATACACCAAAAATGAAATATAAAGTTCCGATATCTTTATGATTGGTAGAAAATAATCATTTATTCGGTAAAATGGCTGAGATTAGGCAATAAATTGTAAATTTATTTACGAATAAGAATTCTTTTACCAAGTCTTATATTCAACAATGATTTTAAATTGCAAATTTAAAGGTAAAATATTTTTTAAGGCTTAGATACAATCTATATTTAACTTTGAAGGTTAAAAGTTTATTACTTAACTTAAATCCTTAAAGAATATTAAAAATTCTTGTACAAAGGAATAAACTTAGTAAAGTAATAATATTAATAAAAATTAAAAAAAAATTATTAAAATTAGATGTTTTTAGTAAAGTTTCTCTAGAAGAGATTGTTAAAGTTGAAAGAGTAATACGAATATAAAAGAATAAAGTAATTAAAGTGAAAATAATTAAAATGAATCTTAGAGTATAAAAATTATTATTTACTAAATTCCTTACTACCAATCATTTTGGTAGAAATCCTAGGAAGGGGGGGAGTCCTCCTAAAGATAAGAAATTGAAAATAAAAAATATTTTTATTAATTTTCTTGAATTCAAATTTAAAAAAAGTTGATTTAAATAGAAAATGTTAAATATAAAAAAAATTATTACTGTATTTAAAGTAATAGCTGAATAAATAATAAAATATGAAAATCAAATTATTTTAAAATTTATTATTCTTGCTAATATTCAAGCGATATGATTAATTGAAGAATAAGCTATAATTTTTCGAGTTCTAATTTGATTAAACCCTAAAATTCTTCCAATAATTGATGAAGAAATAATAATGATACTAAAAAATGTTGATATTTTAAAATTGTATATAATCAAAACTATGGGGGCTAATTTTTGTCAAGTTAAAAGAATAAGATTATTTAATCAATTTAATCCTTCTATAACTTCAGGAAATCAAGCATGGAATGGGGCTGCTCCAAGTTTAGTTAATAAAGCTGAATTTATAATTATTAAATAATTATATTCAAATTGTATAGAAATATATTCTATTGAATTAAGTATTATAATTATAGCGAATAAAATTACAGTTGATGCTAAAGCTTGAGTAATAAAATATTTTAATGTTGCTTCTGCAGGAAATTTATTAGTATTTGATTTTATTAAAGGAATTATTCTTAATAAATTAATTTCTAATCCAATTCATATATTAAATCAAGAATAAGCAGAAATAGCTACAAAAGTCCCAAGTATTAAAGTATTAAAAAAAAATAGTTTATAAAATTTAAAAATTAAAAAGAAAAGGATTAAAACCTTTATAGATGGGGTATGAACCCAATAGCTTATTTAGCTTATCTTTTTTACACTTTAATATAAGATGTATATTAATTTTTGATATTAAAAGAGGTAGTTTAATTCTATCAAGTGTAAATTATTTTCATTGTTATGAAGGTGTAATACACATTATTAATTCTATCAAAATTACCCTTTTAAACTCAGGCACCTCATA